TATTCAAATCAGGGAAGAGATCCTTCTTTCTATTAATTTGATAGAAATTCGTTTTTCTTTTCCTGTCTCTGTGATTTTGATTTTCGATGAATGAGCCTGTGGTAATGCTTTTACCTCTATTCTATAAATCTAAAAAAAAGACATATTAGGGCTATACGGATTCGAACCGTAGACCTTCTCGGTAAAACAGATCAAACGGATTATTATCGAAATGATTCGAGCTGTTTCAAAGACCCAACATGCATTTTTTTGCATTGGGCTCTTTCATAAACTGATTTAAAAATAAGTTAGTCCACCATAGTTTTTCTTTATGGAAACATAAAGATAATGAGATGGCTCCCTGTGCTCTGATTGATTATTTGTATTATGATCTATCTAGGAGCAATACCAAAGTGTTTCAAAGGAGGATTACCTTGACTTAGGTCTGCCTCCGGCCTAAATTAAATCAACCTAAGTGAAATGGAGTCTCTATCGTTCCACTGCAAGAGTTAACTATGAGACTTCATACACCTTAAAGCTCATAGAACGAAAAGAAATCTTTTGGAGGCCCTTACCCTCATTACGCCTAGCATTTAGTGGGTTGGATATTTACCTTATCAACTAGCAAATCCATAAGGGTTCTATTTGATTAGGCACCTGAATTGGCACCTGAATCGGACTGAACCGACTGTTTGTCAGGCTACTGTTCTCCTATTCTCTCGAATCTATGAAGTAAGACATTGATTTTGCAATAAGATCAATTATGTTCATTGCATAATAAGCTCCTTTGAAAAGCATTGGCGCACGTGTAAACGAGTTGCTCTACCGAACTGAGCTATAGCCCTTAGCAGAGATATCTTAACATATAGATAATTTCTTGTCAAGATGAATATTCTCTAATGCCAGAGGGTATCCCTTTGATCTGTATCTGTTTAGTATATAAATATAACAGACCAATAACGGGGCAGTATTGCTTAGAAAAGTGATTCCATATATAATCGATCGAAGTAATGAGTCTTCCTTTGTGGTGATAAATTGCCTACTTAACTCAGTGGTTAGAGTATTGCTTTCATACGGCGGGAGTCATTGGTTCAAATCCAATAGTAGGTAAGTAGGTAGAAAAATTACTAGATAGCATTGGACTTACTTGGCTTCGCTATCTAATAACCTTTTCTACCCCTATTCCCTTTTTCTTTGTATCAACTATAAACGATTGGATTGTCTTCAATTGGATGGGGGAATCCAATTGACAGCCTCGATTCGTATCCTAGCTCGTCTGAGAGCTAGTTTCGCTTCAACTAATTCTTTCGTACCCTCAGCTTTACTCAAGTTAGCTTCGGCTATTTTAAGTGCCTGTTGAGCTTCTTCCGGATCAATATCACTACCCAGTTCCGCATCATTGCCTAAAATGATGATCTCATTATTAACTATTCTCGCAAAACCGCTCCACAGAACCGCCGTTAACCATTGGTCGTTGAGAAGGCGTATTCTCAAAGGACCCATATCTACTGCTGTGTTAATGGGGGCATGGTTTGGTAATACGCCAATTTGTCCACTATTAGTGGATAAAATGATTTCTTTCACTTCACAATCCCAAATAATTCGCTTAGGAGTCAGTACATAAAGATTTAATTTCATTTCTTCGATTTGTTCTCCTCTTCTAAGGTTATAGCTTTCGTGCTAGCTTCATCGATGTTACCCACCAAATAAAAAGCCTGTTCGGGTAGGCCATCTAATTCTCCGGAAAGGATTAGTTGAAATCCCCTAATGGTTTCGGCAAGACCAACATACTTTCCTGCGGAACCGGTAAAAACTTCTGCCACAAAGAACGGTTGTGATAAGAAACGCTCAATTTTTCTTGCTCTTGCTACAGTTAAACGATCCTCCTCCGATAATTCATCCAACCCAAGAATAGCGATAATGTCCTGAAGTTCTTTGTAACGTTGTAAAGTTTCCTTAACTCTTTGCGCAGTTTCATAGTGTTCGTTGCCAACGATCCGAGGCTGTAACATAGTTGAGGTTGAATCTAAAGGATCTACTGCTGGATAAATACCCTTGGAAGCTAATCCTCTGGAAAGTACGGTAGTAGCATCCAAATGTGCAAATGTTGTGGCAGGAGCAGGGTCAGTCAAATCGTCCGCGGGTACATAAACTGCTTGAATCGAAGTTATAGATCCCTTTTTAGTAGAAGCAATTCTTTCTTGCAAAGAACCCATTTCTGTACTAAGAGTAGGTTGATAACCCACTGCAGAGGGCATTCTCCCTAATAAAGCGGATACCTCCGATCCTGCTTGAACAAAACGAAAGATATTATCGATGAATAAAAGCACGTCTTGCTTATTAACATCTCGGAAATATTCTGCCATAGTTAGGGCAGTTAAACCAACTCTCATACGAGCTCCCGGTGGTTCATTCATTTGGCCATAGACTAGAGCTACCTTTGATTCTTCAATATTTTTTTCATTAATTACTCCGGATTCTTTCATTTCCATATAAAGATCATTTCCTTCACGAGTCCGTTCCCCTACTCCACCAAATACGGATACGCCCCCATGAGCTTTAGCAATGTTATTGATTAATTCCATGATGAGTACTGTTTTACCTACTCCAGCCCCCCCGAATAGTCCTATTTTTCCTCCACGTCGATAAGGAGCTAAAAGATCGACAACCTTAATACCTGTTTCAAAGATGGATAATTTCGTATCTAACTCGATAAAGGCAGGTGCAGATCTATGAATAGGGAACGTCGCACTACTATCTACAGGACCCAAATTATCAACAGGTTCCCCAAGAACGTTGAAAATTCGTCCGAGAGTAGCTCCACCGACCGGAACACTGAGAGGAGCTCCCGTGTCAATCACTTCCATTCCTCTCATCAACCCGTCTGTAGCACTCATAGCTACAGCTCTAACTCGATTATTTCCTAATAATTGTTGTACCTCGCAAGTCACATTAATTTGCTTATCGGAAGTGTCTCTACTCTGGACTACCAAAGCGTTATAAATATAAGGTAACTTGCCCGGGGGAAAAGTGACATCCAGCACGGGTCCAATAATTTGATCGATACGACCTGTACTTTTTTCTTCAATTGTAGAAACCCCAGGACGAGAAGTAGTAGGATTGGTTCTCATAATTATCACATAATAAAAAAAAAGAATTTGTCGAAATTTTTCTTTTTTTCTTGTTGAATAATGCCAAATCAAATCCAAAAAAATATCCAAAAATCCAAAAGTAAAGAGAAAATTAATTAGTTAATTCAATAAGAGAGAAAAGGGGACCAGGACTTTATTTCGTTGCCCAAGCGAATCCCATTCAATCGTTTACTCATGGAATGAGTCCGTTGGGGAAAATTCAATCAATCTTTTTTTCATATACATTTTGCCTTTTGTGGAGGATCTGTGCCTACTCTACTTTCCTATCTAGGACTTCGATATACAAAATATATACTACTGTGAAGCATAGATTGCTGTCAACAGAGAATTTTATTAGTATTTAGTTAGGTATTTGTATTCAAAATAAGAAAGGGGCCTATTAATAACTTGTCAAATAAGGATTAGGGATTGATTTGGGTTGCGCTATATCTATCAAAGAGTATACAATAATGAAGGATTTGGTAAATCAAATCCATGGTTTAATACTGAACCGTGTTAACTTATCATAACAACAACTCAATTTCTATCGAATTCCTAATAGTGTGTGGAATTCCTATAGGATAGAACATACACAGGGTGTACACAGTATATATGAATGAAACATATTCATTAACTTAAGTATGCCCTCAATTTTCTTTAATGAGTTGATATTATATTAATTGAATATCCTTTTTGTTTTACGCGATTTTTGCTAAAGTTGGATTTACGCCTAATTCACATCGAGTAGACCCTGTTATTGTGAGAATTCTTAATTCAAGAGTTGTAAGGAGGGACTTATGTCACCACAAACAGAAACTAAAGCAAGTGTTGGATTTCAAGCTGGTGTTAAAGATTATAAATTGACTTATTACACCCCGGAGTATGAAACCAAGGATACTGATATCTTGGCAGCATTCCGAGTAACTCCTCAGCCTGGGGTTCCCCCGGAAGAAGCAGGGGCTGCAGTAGCTGCCGAATCTTCTACTGGTACATGGACAACTGTTTGGACTGATGGACTTACCAGTCTTGATCGTTACAAAGGACGATGCTATCACATCGAGCCTGTTGCTGGGGAAGACAACCAATGGATCTGTTATGTAGCTTATCCATTAGATCTATTTGAAGAGGGTTCCGTTACTAACATGTTTACTTCCATTGTGGGTAACGTATTTGGTTTCAAAGCCCTACGTGCTCTACGTTTGGAGGATCTACGAATTCCCCCTGCTTATGCAAAAACTTTCCAAGGCCCGCCTCATGGTATCCAAGTTGAAAGAGATAAGTTGAACAAGTATGGTCGTCCTTTATTGGGATGTACTATTAAACCAAAATTGGGATTATCCGCAAAAAATTACGGTAGAGCGTGTTATGAGTGTCTACGTGGTGGACTTGATTTTACCAAAGATGATGAAAACGTAAACTCACAACCATTTATGCGCTGGAGAGACCGTTTTGTTTTTTGTGCTGAAGCTATTTATAAATCACAGGCCGAAACCGGTGAAATTAAGGGGCATTACTTGAATGCGACTGCAGGTACATGTGAAGAAATGATTAAGAGAGCTGTATTTGCAAGAGAATTAGGGGTTCCTATTGTAATGCATGACTACATCACTGGGGGATTCACCGCAAATACTAGTTTGGCTCATTATTGCCGTGACAATGGCCTGCTTCTTCACATTCACCGTGCAATGCATGCAGTTATTGATAGACAGAAAAATCATGGTATGCATTTCCGTGTATTAGCTAAAGCATTGCGTATGTCTGGGGGAGATCATATTCACTCCGGTACAGTAGTAGGTAAGTTAGAAGGGGAACGAGAAATGACTTTAGGTTTTGTTGATTTATTGCGCGATGATTTTATTGAAAAAGATCGCGCTCGCGGTATCTTTTTCACTCAGGACTGGGTATCCATGCCAGGTGTTATACCGGTAGCTTCAGGTGGTATTCATGTTTGGCATATGCCGGCTCTGACAGAAATCTTTGGGGATGATTCTGTATTACAATTTGGTGGAGGAACTTTAGGACATCCTTGGGGAAATGCACCTGGTGCAGCAGCTAATCGAGTGGCTTTAGAAGCTTGTGTACAAGCTCGTAACGAAGGGCGTGATCTTGCTCGTGAAGGTAATGAAATTATCCGAGCAGCTTGCAAATGGAGTCCTGAACTAGCTGCGGCTTGCGAAGTATGGAAGGCGATCAAATTCGAGTTCGAGCCGGTAGATACTATCGATAACTAGATAAAACTAAATATAAAGAAGGTCTAAATAAAAAATAAACGAAATAAAAAGAGAAAAAATAAGTTACGAAATGGAGTAATTCTTCTTTATTCAATTGATTACAATTAAACTCGGCTCAATCTTTTTAGAAAAAAAGATTGAGCCGAATAAAAATAGATCATCATACGATCATGACACTTGACAAATCGAGATTAGTCTATTCTATATATCTAGAATATATAAAGGTATAAAGCTATAATACAATAAAGAAATACAAATAACATAGTATTATCATATGATAATGGAATCAAATACGCAGTATTTACAGAAAAAAGTCTTCGTTTATTGGGAAAGAATCAATATACTTTTAATGTCGAATCGGGACTCATGGTAGAGATGTTCAAAAGGAAAGGATCCTGATGGGAAGATTAGATCGTGGAAATCCAGCGCTATAAACTTCAATGGGGTAGACGTTTTCTTCCTAATTTTTCCGGACCAAACCTCCGACCCAAAGATACAATGAATTTTTTCTATTCATAAATAAAATCAAAAAAAATAAAAAAGATGCGAAATCCCAATGCTACTTACTATATGCATCCAAAGGAGTATTCGGAATAATATTCTTCTATAACCCATTCTTGCACGGGGTCTTACTAACAGGACTTCGCTGCACGGGACGGGTCTTCGTCGAAAAACTAACTCCACCTGGCATTTTTATACCACATTTTTGGGTGGTATATGGACTTATAAAGTCTAAGAGGGTAGTATGGGATCCGTATTAGGTAAGATAATTTGCCCTTTGATTTTGATTGAATATACTATTTTCCCGCCTTTACCACGCATTATTGTATGCGCTTCTAATTGTATGCGCTTCTAGAGGAGTATGTATGCTAGAAGTAAATTCTAACCGCTTTCTTTTGAATCCTAAAATTCGATTAGAAGGATAGAAAGGCCATGAGGGTGGGAAAATAAAAATCAAATCTTTTTAATTAGTTCTCCTTTTTTGCAATTTTATTATCTATTCCTTTCATTTTTTTTACAAAATATTTATTTTTCAAACTAAAAAATACAATAGTCAATATTCCTTATAATAGATATACTTAATTATATCATAAGAATCTTAAGATATTTTTAGAATAGATAGAAATAGTAAATTTGAATTGAGACACCTATTCTATGACGGATTTAAACTTACCTTCTATTTTCGTGCCTTTAGTAGGCTTAGTATTTCCGGCAATTGCAATGGCTTCTTTATTTCTTTATGTGCAGAAAAATAAGATTGTCTAGTATTTTTAGTGTAAGTAATATAATATGGTAGGGTATGTGGCTCTTTCTACACACAAATGAAAAACCGCTATGGAATAGATGCGGATATAGGCTACGAGCCTAAATGCATGAATATGCGGAGCCGGGTAGAGCGAGTTTTGTTTTAATTGAATCAACAAATATTTTTTTAATAGAAAGTCAATGTATCTAACCTATTATTTCACAGGAGTACTAGTTGCTGAAGACGATTTCAGAATCAAAAAAAATAAAGTCAAAATTATTTAGCTTATTCTCTCAATTTCAATCGACCACTGCGGAATTTAGTATATCTAATATGAATTGGCGATCAGAACACGTATGGGTAGAACTTCTAAAAGGTTCTCGAAAAAGGGGTAATTTTTTCTGGGCCTGTATTCTTTTTCTAGGTTCACTAGGATTCTTATCGGTTGGGGCTTCCAGTTATCTTGGTAAAAATATTATATCTATACTTCCATCTCAACAAATTCTTTTTTTTCCACAGGGGGTCGTGATGTCTTTCTACGGAATCGCGGGCCTATTCATTAGCTCCTACTTGTGGTGTACTATTTTGTGGAATGTAGGTAGTGGTTATGACCGATTCGATAGAAAAGAGGGAGTAGTGTGCATTTTTCGTTGGGGATTCCCCGGAATAAAACGTCGCGTCTTCCTTCAATTCCTTATGCGGGATATCCAATCAATTAGAATTCAGGTTAAAGAGGGTCTTTCTCCTCGTCGTATCCTTTATATGGAAATCCGGGGCCAGGGGGTCATTCCCTTGACTCGTACTGATGAGAAGTTTTTTACTCCACGAGAAATGGAACAAAAAGCTGCTGAATTGGCTTATTTCTTGCGTGTACCAATTGAAGTATTTTGAGTACCCATTTTTTTTGAACTGAATTGAATGAAGAATAATTGGAAGAAGAAAAGTTTTCTCAACACAGGGAGGAAGTCCCCTCGAAATTGGATTTGTTATTGTAAGGGTATTTTTTAGTATTTATCTAAAGGAAGGCACAAATGAGGATAAGATAAAATTGTTTTTAATTTATTTTGTACAAGTGAGATATAATATATCCCATACTATTCTTCCATTTTCATCCGAAAGGTATTTTTTTTATTCTATTTCACTGTTTCACTCCATCTAGATCTAAGAAAGAACCCAATGCAATGAAATTCCACTAAATATACAAAAAAGAAGAATAGATACAGGGTATCAAACCTTGCTATAGAGTTTTTGCTTCAAAGAAAAAGACATATCATATGGAGTCAGGGAATGAAATAGAGTCAGCGAATGAAGCAGATTCATTAACAACTCAATTTACAGATCAAAAATGAAAAAAAAGAAAGCATTCCCTTCTTTACTATATCTTGTATTTATTGTACTTTTGCCCTGGGGGGTCTCTTTCTCATTTAACAAATGTCTGGAACTTTGGATTAAGAATTGGTGGAATACCCGGCAATCCGAAACTCTCTTAACTGATATTCAAGAGAAAAGGATTCTAGAAAGATTCATAGAATTAGAAGAACTTTCTCTCTTGGACGAGATGATAAAAGAGAAACTAAAGACACATGCACAAAAACCTCTTATAGGGATACACAAGGAAATAATACAATTGGTCAAAATGGATGATGAGGATCATCTCCATATCATTTTGCATTTCTCGACAAATATAATATGTTTGGCTATTCTAAGTGGTTCTTTTTTTCTGAGTAAAGAGGAACTTGTCATTTTTAATTCTTGGGTTAAAGAATTCTTCTATAACTTAAATGACTCAATAAAAGCTTTTTTTATTCTTTTAGTTACTGATTTTTTTGTTGGATTTCACTCCACCCGCGGTTGGGAACTAGTAATTCGTTGGGTCTACAACGATCTTGGATGGGCTCCTAATGAGCTAATTTTCACTATTTTTGTTTGTAGTTTTCCAGTAATTCTAGATACATGTTTGAAATTTTGGGTATTTTTTTGTTTAAACCGTCTATCTCCTTCGCTTGTAGTCATTTATCATTCAATTAGTGAAGCATAAATGCATTCAATTTCCTGTTCCTGATATTAATAAAATTAGCATCTTTCTTTAGAAAGAAAGCCCCTTTTCTATTTTTTCTATTTTAGCAAAATTCTTTCTATTTATACCTGCTTAAGGTATTCATCATTCCAGTACAACTGTTGCAGTAGAATGACAACAGACTCGTGTATAGGGAACTAAATTAACTTAGCTACCTATCTAATTTATTGTAGAAATTCAGGGATCCGCGATTGGACATGGAAAATAGAAATACTTTTTCTTGGGTAAAGGAACAGATGACTCGATTGATTTCTGTATCGATCATGATATACGTAATAACTCAGACATCCATTTCAAATGCATATCCCATTTTTGCGCAGCAAGGTTATGAAAACCCACGAGAAGCAACTGGACGAATTGTATGTGCCAATTGCCATTTAGCTAGCAAGCCCGTGGATATTGAAGTTCCCCAAGCAGTGCTTCCCGATACTGTATTTGAAGCAGTTCTTCGAATTCCTTATGATATGCAATTGAAACAAGTTCTTGCTAATGGAAAAAAGGGAGGGTTAAATGTGGGTGCTGTTCTTATTTTGCCTGAGGGATTCGAATTAGCGCCGCCTGACCGTATTTCCCCTGAGTTGAAAGAAAAGATAGGAAATCTCTCTTTTCAGAGTTATCGTCCCGATAAAAAAAATATTCTTGTGATAGGCCCTGTTCCCGGTAAGAAATATAGTGAAATTGTCTTTCCTATTCTTTCCCCTGATCCCGCTACGAAGAAAGATGCTCATTTCTTAAAATATCCCATATATGTAGGTGGAAACCGAGGAAGAGGACAGATATATCCTGATGGTAGCAAGAGTAACAATACGGTCTATAATGCTACCTCAACAGGTATAGTAAGAAAAATACTACGTAAAGAAAAAGGGGGGTATGAAATATCCATAGTTGATGCATCAGATGGACGCCAAGTGGTTGATACTATACCTCCCGGGCCAGAACTTCTTGTTTCAGAGGGGGAATCCATCAAGCTTGATCAACCCTTAACAAGCAATCCTAATGTGGGAGGTTTTGGTCAGGGGGATGCAGAAATAGTGCTTCAGGATCCATTACGCGTCCAAGGCCTTTTGTTCTTCTTCGCATCCGTTATTTTGGCACAAGTTTTTTTGGTTCTCAAAAAGAAACAGTTTGAAAAGGTTCAGTTGTACGAAATGAATTTCTAGGTCCCGGGATTTCTTACCATCAAGTTGGTAAAAAGCCTCCATTTATTGGCAATTGCTAGAATTATCTATGATCTATTTTGGAAATCCTTTTTTTTGTTTAAACTGTTTTTTGTTTACAAGATCCTTTTTGCTTACGAGATGTCTGGAATTTCTCATTTCTATCTCATGCAAAAGAA